AATTGATTATTTTATGGATCTCTTTGCCACTCTATATACTATGACATTAGAATCATTCTTTCTCGAGCCGTACGAGGATAAAGCCTCCTATACGTTTCTAAGGGGGGAATTGTTCATCTATATCTATCCCAATGAGCCATTTATCGAATCGTTGCAATTGATGTTCGATCCCGAAGAGAAGGAAGAGATCTTCGTAAAGTGGGTTTTTATGATCCAATAAAAAATCAAGCTTCTTCAAATGTTCCCGCCATTTTATATTTCCTTGAAAAAGGCGCTCAACCTACGGAAACTGTTCATGACATTTTAAAGAAGGCGGAGATATTTTAGGAACTTCGCATTAATATACGTTACGCGAAATCAAATTAAATTCATACAAATACAAACAATACATATCTAGTTTTGTGTAATTTTTTCTTCACTATTACCCTCCCGTTTCCCCATCTTTTGTTCTATCCATAAAATTATGTATGGGATTATCCCCCAATCAGGTAGTTTTTGGCGGAACTCCCCTAAAAAAAGGGCCGAGCTTTCTTATGGTATCCTTATGGATATTGAATAAACCCGAGGTTTTCTTCTTGATTTGAATTTGATTATTTTTTTCTTTTCTACATCCACACTTTTTTTATTCTCTAGGTAGGTTATCTATAAAGTGCCAATCCAACACAAGTTCTTTCTTATTCTTATTATTTTATTTATTATAATTTTCATTTCTCAACGTTCATATTGACAATAGTGTATTGAACAAATATAATTGATCGTGGATAAATAGATCTATTTATCCACGCCCTATAAGTTTTTTTTTACTTTTATAAGCGATAATTTCCTTAGATTCAATTGATACAACGCGATAAAGTCTCTTCTGAATAAGCAAAAATGAAAAAAAAAAAATAAAAAGAATAGTATTCTAACATAGTATAGTATTCTAAATTAATTTAATTCTAAATTAATTTAATATTTTAATATAGAATTAAATTTAAAGTTAAAGGGGTTATTCATTATATATCTGATCTGGGATATATTTCATTTATCTTATCTCTTATCCGGGAATTTTAAAGATTTTCATTATATCTGTTATTGTTCATAATTTACTATCAAAAATGTTTTTGATAGGGTAATCCAATCTCTCTTTTTTTATTCCGATCATATCTACACACCATAATTCTATTTTGGGGTTGCTAACTCAACGGTAGAGTACTCGGCTTTTAAGTGCGGCTAAAATCTTTTACACATTTGGATGAAGCAACGGATTCGTCCATACCATTGGTAGAGTTTGTAAGACCCCCGACTGATCCTGAGAGAGAACGAATGGAAAAAACAGCATGTCGTATAAATGAATAACTCATATCATAAATGAATAACTTTAAGATAGAGTACTTAAGATAGAGTACTTACGGGATCGTTACAAAAAAAATATTTGTTTGGTTTCTTAGAGTTTTAATTCTTAGAGCGGTACAAAAAATCAATTATGATTGGATCGAGTGAATAAATGGATAGAGCAAAAAAGCTCCAATTATAGGGAAACAAAAAGAGCAACGAGCTTCGGTTCTTAATTCGAATAATTACCAATTACCCGATCTAATTATACGTTAGAAATATATTAGTCCCTGGGGCGGGCAAAGGTTATGAAATCACTTTAATTTAATAAGTGGATTCTTCACTTTTTTTTTTTTGAATCCTAACTATTCTATTAATTATATTCCTGTGCGGAGACGAATGTGTAAAAGAAACAGTATATTGAGAAACATAATTCTAAAGTCAAAAGAGCGATCGGGTTGCAAAAATAAAGGATTTCTAACTATCTTCGGTATCTTATAACGAACAAGAACCAATCGGATGGGAAAAGAGAGAATCCATGGATTAATCATTTCCAAGGTATCTTTTCTTACTATATACCTTGATACCTTGTTTTGACTGTATCGTACCTATGTATTTATCATTTGATGACCCAAGAAATCCCCGGTTTTGGTTCAAATCGAATTTAAAATGGAAGAATTACAAGGATATTTAAAGATAGATAGATCGCGAGAACGGGACTTCCTATACCCACTTCTCTTTCAGGAATACATTTATGCACTTGCTCATGATCATGGGTTAAATAAATCGATTCTTTATGAGCCTATGGAAAATTTAGGTTATGACAATAAATATAGTTTACTAATTGTTAAACGTGTAATTACTCGAATGTATCAACAGAAGCATTTGATTGTTTTGACGAATGATTCTAATCCAATTTTTTTTTTCGGGCATAATAAAAATTTGGATTCTCAAATGATATCAGAGGGGGTTGCAGTCATTCTGGAACTTCCATTCTCACTGCGATTAGTATCTTCGCCAGAAAGTAAAGAAATAGACAAATCTATGACTTTACGATCAATTCATTCCATATTTCCTTTTTTAGAGGATAAATTATTACATTTAAATCATGTATTAGATATACTAATACCCTACCCTATCCATCTGGAACTATTGGTTCAAACCCTTCGCTCTTGGATACAAGATG